CTCGAGCCCGGGGACGTAGTTATGTGATAAAAAGAAGTACCTGTCATATAACTATTGTAGTGAAAGATGTATCTTTAGATGAATATGAATATGAAGATCTATATTCGTTTGAAAACCCTAAATCGAAAAAGACAACTATGGTATATGATGATGTCTATAGTAGTGGGTTAGTATGGGACAAAAAATAAATCCACTCGGTTTCCGACTTGGTACAACCCAAAGTCCTCATTCCCTTTGGTTTGCACAACCAAAAAATTATCCTGAGGGTCTACAAGAAGATCAAAAAATACGAGATTTTATCAAAACTTATGTACAAAAGAATATGAAAATATCCCCCGTCAACGAGGAAATTCTCCGTATAGAGATTCAAAAAAGAATCGATTTGATCAAGGTCATAATCTTTACGGGACTCCCAAAGATATTAAAGGGAAAAAAACCGCGAGAAATCAAAGAATTACAGATGAATCTACAAAAAGAATTTCATTTTGTGAACCAAAAACTTAAGATTTCTATCACAAAAATTGCAAAACCTTACGCAAACCCTAATATTCTTGCAGAATTTATAGCCAGACAATTCAAGAATAGAGTTTCATTTCGAAAAGCAATAAAAAAGGCTATTGAATTAACTGAAGAAGCAGATACAAAAGGAATTCAAGTACAAATTTCAGGGCGTATCGGCGGAAACGAAATGGCACGTGTCGAATGGATCAGACAGGGTAGAGTTCCCCTACAAACCGTTCGAGCTAAAATTGATTATTGTTCCTATACAATTAGGACTATCTATGGCGTATTCGGCCTGAAAATTTGGATTTTTATAGACAAGGAAAGGGAATAAAAAAACTTTCATTGTTTTTCCATTGATTGAACAAAAAAAGGGAAACTCGGTCATTCTTTTTCTGACCAATCAAAATAATTCTTAATTCTATAGGGTTGAATAAAAATTCGATTAACCTTTTGATATAATTGCTATGCTTAGTGTGTGACTCGTTGGTTTTTTTAGGGTTAGGATTAAAAAAAGACCAGCCCGGTAGTATGAAAACCAACTCATCACTTCGTATTATCTGGATCTAAAGAAGCAGTCAAGATATGATAAATCGGTCATATCTATGTAGCAACTGAAGTTTCTTTTGAATAAACTTTAATTCTAAGTTTAAAGCAAAATACAGAAGAAAGGTGTGGATAAATGGAAGGATGAGAGAAAGAGAGAAAAAGAATATCAATGATATAGAAATCCAATATGTAAGGTCTATCAGTCATCTCATAAAAGACAGTGTAATAAAGCATCAATACTAATTGATTCATCTATAATGAAATATTAAATGAATCCTTCTTATAGAAGAAAAAAATTAAGAGCTTCGAGCCAATAAAGACTAAGAAGGTTGACTCAAGAATAAATTGGATTATGAGCTCCGTTGTAGAATTCTGACCTAACCATTAAATACGAAGCGGTGGGAACGATGGAACCTGTGACTGCAAAAGATTTTATTGAACAAATGAATCTTACTGATTCACTAGTCGGGATGGCGAATGAATCGGAAATCAATTCATCTATTCTGAGAAGTCACGAACAAGCGCTACGACTGAAATAGAGATTGCAAGAGTAAATATTCGCCCGCGAAAACTTTCTTTTTTTTTTTTGAATTTGAATTGGTAAACTTGGATAAAGGACAAAAGAAAATAAAGATTTATTAGAACGTTAGAAAAAAACTATTATTTATAATAAAAATGTTCTAATATCTATTCAAATTAATTGAAATTCCATTTTGAATCCTTTTATTCGCGAGGAGCTGGATGAGAAGAAACTCTCACGTCCAGTTCTGTAGTAGAGATGGAATTCCGAAACAACCATCAACTATAACCCCAAAAGAACTAGATTCCGTAAACAACATAGAGGAAGAATGAAGGGAAGATCTTATCGAGGTAATCGTATTTGTTTCGGTAAATACGCTCTTCAGGCACTTGAACCTGCTTGGATCACATCTAGACAAATCGAAGCAGGTCGACGAGCAATGACACGAAATGCACGCCGTGGTGGAAAAATATGGGTCCGTATATTTCCAGACAAACCAGTTACAGTAAGACCTGCTGAAACACGTATGGGTTCGGGGAAAGGATCCCCTGAATATTGGGTAGCTGTTGTTAAACCGGGACGAATACTATATGAAATGGGTGGAGTAGCCGAAAATCGAGCCAGAAGGGCTATTTTACTAGCAGCATCCAAAATGCCTATACGAACTCAATTTATTATTTCGGGATAAAAATGTAGAACCGACAGAAATGAGTCTTGGGGATGAAACAAAACCGCAGGTTTCTTTTTTTGGACAAACAATATTTCTTTTATTTTCTTTATCCTTTGCATTGGAAGAATAGACTAAAAAATTGATATGATTCAACATCAGACCCATTTAAATGTAGCGGATAACAGCGGGGCTCGAGAATTGATGTGTATTCGAATCATAGGAGCTAGTAATCGTCGCTATGCTTATATTGGTGACGTTATTGTTGCTGTGATCAAAGAAGCAGTCCCAAAAATGCGCCTAGAAAAATCAGAAGTAGTCAGAGCTGTAATTGTCCGTACCTGTAAAGAACTTAAACGTGACAACGGTATGATAATACGATATGATGACAATGCTGCAGTTGTGATTGATCAAAAAGGAAATCCAAAAGGAAGTCGAATTATTGGTGCAATCCCCGAGGAATTGAAAGAATTCAATTTTACTAAAATAGTTTCATTAGCTCCCGAGGTATTATAAAATAAAATGAGATCGTGATATCTTTGGGGTATTTGAAAGAAATAGATTAAGAACTAGATTAATTCGTAGATTGTGTCTCAGGCATATACCTTGAAAAATTCATATTCATAAACCAATAAAAAAAAAAGAAAAACATGTTAATTATATCCAATTTTCAGACACCAATTAGTTCACGATGGGTACAGACACTATTGCTGAGATAATAACCTCTATACGAAATGCTGATATGGCTAGAAAAAGAGTTGTTCGCATAGCATCTACTAATATTACCGAAAATATTGTTAAAATACTTTTCCGAGAAAGTTTTATCGAAAACGTCAGAAAACATCGAGAAAAAAACAACTATTTTTTGGTTGTAACCCTGCGACATAGAAGGAATAGGAAAAGACCCTACAGAAAATTTTTCAATTTAAAACGGATCAGTCGACCCGGTCTACGAATCTATTCTTACTCTCAAGAAATTCCTAGAATTTTAGGTGGGACGGGGATTGTAATTCTTTCTACGTCTCGAGGTATAATGACAGACCGGGAGGCTCGACTAGAAGGAATTGGCGGAGAAATTTTGTGTTATATATGGTAATCATTTTAATATCCAAATGGGATCCGAAACCTCTTCCTATTTATAAAAAAAAAAAGAAAGAGGGCGAGTTGTCTAATATCGTTTCTGCTCTATTAGTTGATACTTCAAGGAGGCTTTACCCGCAATGACAGAACAAAAATGGATTCACGAAGGTTTAATTACTGAATCACTTCCCAATGGCATGTTCCGGGTTCGGTTAGATAATGAAGATCTGGTTCTAGGTTATATTTCAGGAAAGATCCGGCGTCGTTCTATACGGATACTGCCAGGAGATAAAGTAAAAATTGAAATAAGTCGTTATGATTCAACCAGAGGACGTATAATTTCTCGACTCAACAACGGCAACAAAAACGAAAACAAGGATTCGAAAGATTAGCTGGTTTTTATTCAATACGATTCGAGATGCAAAATTTCAAGAAACTTATTTTCTACCAAGAAGTAGATTCAGAATTAAGATAAGGAATGACAAATATGAAAATAAGAGCTTCCGTTCGTAAAATTTGTCAAAAATGTCGACTAATCCGTAGGCGGGGGCGCCTTAGAATAATTTGTTCCAACCCGAGACATAAACAAAGACAAGTATAATCAGACACGCTAAAGGGCTCAATGTACAAATAAGGAATCTGTTTTGACATGAAATGGATATATCCATATATTTATGACTCATATTTATGAGATGATACAATATGGCAAAAGCTATACCGAGAACTGGTTCACGTAGGAATGTACGTATTGGTTCACGCAGGAATGTACGTATTGGTTCACGCAGGAATGTACGTATTAGGTTACGTAAGACTGTACATAGAATACCAAAGGGAGTTATTCATATTCAAGCAAGTTTCCATAATATCATTGTCACGGTTACAGATCTACGGGGTCGGGTGGTTTCCTGGTCCTCGGCCGGTACTTGTGGATTCAAGGGTACGAGAAAAGGGACACCCTTTGCCGCTCGAACTGCAACAGAAGATGCTATTGGTCCAGTAATAGATCAAGGTATGCAACGAGCAGGAGTCATGATAAAAGGTCCCGGTCGCGGAAGAGACGCAGCATTAAAAGCTATTCGTCGAAGTGGTATACGATTCGCCTTTGTACGGGATGTAACTCGTATACCACATAATGGCTGTAGACCTCCGAAAAAAAGACGTATGTAGAAATGAACAGTGAAGAAATTTCAAGAGAATCTATTCTCCACCTACCCAAAAGACTATTACAATATTAGATCATGACTCGAAAAAAAATAAGAATATCGATTCGGACACGACGGTGGAAGTGTATTAACTCAGAAGAAGACAATAAAGGGTCTCAGTATGGGCGCTTTATTCTGGCTCCACTTAAGGAAGGCCAAGCCGACACAATAGGCACTGCGATGCGAAGAGCTTTGATTGGAGAAATAGAAACAACATGTATCACAAGTGTAAAATTTCAGAACGTCATCCATGAATATTCTACTATAACGGGTGTTCGAGAATCGGTCTATGATATTGTATCCAATTTGCAAAAAATTAGATTGAGAACTAATCTATCGGGAACCTACGAGGGGTCTATTTGTGTCAGAGGTCCTGGAGATGTAACTGCTCAAGATATAATCTTACCTCCTTATATAGAAATCGTCGACAATACACAACATATAGCTAGCTTGACAGAACCAATTTCTTTGTGTATTGGAT